ATTATTAAATTAATATATTGTATTGAATTAAATACATATTAGTTAATTAAATATTAAATAATATGAGACTCGAAATGAAAGTACCCTTCTCGCATACATTCCCCATTACGTTGTCGGAACAAAAATATTGCATGTATCAATATGGATGGAAATATTTAGTACATGAAATAGCGATTTGCTAGATATATAAATAGATATATAAGATATAACTAATAAAACGGATCTTGTGTTCTGGAATTGGAATCAAAGAAAGATATTTAAAATGGCTCGTATGTTGTGACTTGGAATAAATGTTTCTCGGTAAAGGAAGGGAATACTAATTTATTCATTCCTAATTTATTCCTATAGAACGTCTAGGAACAAGAAGATTAAATCGGATATATCGACAGATTCCCGCGTAGTCCAAAGAAAAAAAAGATCCAATTTCATCTCTATCGAATTTTAATATCAGAATAGTGGATATAATTATGATGCAATGGGTTAGGTCCACTTACTTTTTATTTTGTTGATTTCTAATCGATTTAATTGGAATAATGGAAAATAGGAAAGGAATAGTAATATTTGAAGATTTAACGAGACGACTTATCCTTACATTCATTATAATATTTAATATAATATTTATAATAATTATATTATTTATTTAATAATAAATAATATATTTTTTATTTAATAATATATTGAATTTATTAAAATAGCAAATTTATAACCATACTATAATTAATTATAATGTTATAATTTTGATTTTTATTATATATTAAAATATTAAATTATACGGTTTGTTACTTTTTTTTTATTACTTTATTACAAAGATCAACAATATCTTTATTCGCACTTCAAATATGAATACTACTGCCGGAGTTTTATGATTTATGAAAAAATCAAAGCCCCTTATCGGATTTGAACCGATGACTTACGCCTTACCATGGCGTTACTCTACCACTGAGTTAAAAGGGCTTGTTTGATCCAATTCCTGAATAAAGACACTATGAGTTTAGTATATATACTTATTATAATAGATGTACATAGATATATCTTATAATAAGTATAAGGGTTCATTCAGGAATGAAAAATTTTCTTTATCCAGTAAAAGTAAATTAAATAATTTAATATAATTTAATATAGAGTATATAATATAGGTAAAATAAAACGGTTTATTGATATTGGATTTGATAAATATCAATACAATGAATTGTTTCAAGACTATCCTAATTGACATCATAACTAAATTCATTTGAGTGATACATGTATCCACTAATTTAACATAGATCCAAGATATTTCATTGAATCATTGATAAAGAGATTCGGATAAAGAGATTCGGCGTGGCCTTTGAACCAAACTTTTATCGAAAAAAATTGTATAGAAAGAATCGTGAAAGACGGAAAGATCCTTCGTATCGAGTCATACCATTCCATTATATTGACAATTTTAAAAAACTATTCATACTATGAACATAGTATGATGGCGGTCGTGCAAGTCTGCCCCCATCGTCTAGCGGTTCAGGACATCTCTCTTTCAAGGAGGCAGCGGGGATTCGACTTCCCCTGGGGGTAGGGTACTACGAAAGGAAGTTGATCGTGGATTATCAATAAGCCTGGAATTGATTCTTCCTGGGTCGATGCCCGAGCGGTTAATGGGGACGGACTGTAAATTCGTTGGCAATATGTCTACGCTGGTTCAAATCCAGCTCGGCCCAATAATTTGCCGATCCGCCATGAAATGATATAATATAACCCATTTGTTGCTCTCCAGAAATGCCCGATCCCCCAATCCCAATACGGAAGAAATCCATTTTATGATATATCTATACCACTATTTATTTACTCTCTTTTTACAAGAAATTCTGATCTTGCTAATGATCTAGATTCATATCAGGATCCGTAACTATAAAGTAAAGTTTAAGGAAAAGAGTAAATAAAAAAAAACTTTTTTGATTGAACGAGTGATTATCCAATTGATTTGGCAATAACGAAAGGATTACTAGTAATACCGGCTGCTCTCACTAAAGTACATATACATATGGGTATCGATATATCACACTCGCAGCTCTGTTACAACACGCCAATTCTAATCGAAATTGAAAGGGTTAGAATGAAATCATAAAAATATGTATACTTTATTTTATTATGGTATTTACTTGGGATTGTAGTTCAATTGGTCAGAGCACCGCCCTGTCAAGGCGGAAGCTGCGGGTTCGAGCCCCGTCAGTCCCGACGAATCCAAATCCAATAAAAAACTATATCAATTCATCTCTCTATTTTTTGTGAAAAGAAGTCCAAATAACATAATTTCATTCCCAACAGCGATCCCTCTTCTTTTTTTCTTTTTCGTTTCACATTTATCATCAACCAAATGGGGGAATTTCCATTTCTTCGACTAGTACCGATTCGATTGATGGGAGAGAGGCATATGTGGATTAGTACAATTATTATATTATTAGCATCAGATTCAGGATTCCACGGGATACCGTACTGTACTGGGTCTGGCTTTTTCAATTACTCCCGATCTGTGAAATATGAAATAGAGTAGAGTATTGTATGTTTCCCGGGAGTACATACATAAATGGAATTTGTACAATATAAAATAAATTGAACATAGTTACTGTGTATAGAATAGTATAGAATACTTTTTTTTTTAAGATTAAAATAAAAGTATATCCTTTTCGGGCCCTATTTTGTGTAACCTCAATTTCAAATTTTACTAATTTGAAATAATCTATCTCATTCAAATTTCGCATTGAGCTTTTGATATATGCGTCCCATTACTAATCCAATGAAAGAGGATATTTAAAAAATAAAGATCAAACAAGGATCACTTTTTTATTAGCGAGGTAATGAATTTTTTTTTTTTTTTTATATTTTATAAGGGTTTTTCCTTGAAAGAACAAACTTTTTAAATTTATATATAAATATATAAAAAAATAGTTAATTTGATGGAATATTCGATTTTTTTATACCGGAATTTGTACTCGTCTTTATCATACTTCTTTTGTTTTCCAAGAAGATTGGATCATTAAAAAAAGGAGGTTATAACTTAGCTCCTTCCTTTTTTTTCATTGAGCTTCTATTGTTTGTTGGGGTTTGTTTAGAACCAATGGTAAGTGGAAAGGCGGTTAGATGATACTTCATCAGATGATTGTACAAAGAGGGCGGTAGGTTATAGAAAAGAAAGAATGGAAAAGAATGATAAATAAATAAAGGAATTATTGATTGTATCGGGAATCAAATTTTGAGTTCAGTATGGATAAAAGATCGTCCTATGTTATACTATTCAATTCTTGACGATGAATCGATTTGATAGCTCCGATATTGTTATTCATGATATTGATCCGATTCGATATCATCGAGATGTAATGCATCCCATTGAATTTACAGGCGAAAGATTTATTATCTCTATGGGATTAACTCCCGAGTTATTGCGAATTAAAGAAAAATTAAACAATGAGATTATGGAAGTAAATATTCTCGCATTTATTGCTACTGCACTGTTTATTCTAGTTCCTACTGCTTTTTTACTTATAATATACGTAAAAACAGTCAGCCAAGGTGATTAATTTGAATTAAACTTTATTTTTTATTTCTTATCAATAATTGCAGAGAAGAAAAGGATAAAAATTTCGCGTCTTAAATGAAATGGGCAGACTAGAATCAGTCGTATTCTATGAGATACGATAGTATGGTAGAAAGATTCAGATATTTCTTTCTACCATACTATCTAGTATTGTTATTGTAGTGTATAAAGTTGTATTGTAATGCGGGTTAATTTAATATAGATTAATATAGATCAATCTACAATAGTATCATCATATTCCTTTTCTATATATATAGAAATCGATTTAATTACGTATATATAATATATATAGTGATAATGTATATTATATAGTATCCCAATTCTATTTCTTTGCTTTATCTATTTGTATTTAATTTGTGTTGATTTCAATTAAATTAATTTGAAATAATCGAAAGCGACTTTTACGATTAGAATTCCTAGATTTCTGATTATTTTCAATATGAATCCCGATCGAAAGAATCAATGACTTCTTCGTCGGAATGCTAACTAAAAGATTATTTTAGTTAGCATTCCGACGAAGAAGTCATTGATTGAGGAGTTGACAAATGATCCATGGGAACTTCTTCGGATTTCGAAAAGGATTAGTAAAACCCGTCGACTTTTAACGTTTGAACCATGATATGAAATGGGTTCAATAAAACAAGCAAAACATAAATAAAATTTCTAAAATAGTAAAACTAAAACAAGCGGCGCAATATGTGACTCGCCCAAGACAATATTTTAGGATGTGCAGTATCTCGTTGGACAACTACTATGTTGTTTCCCAATGTGTATCCACGTAATGGAATAACCGAATTTTTTTCTCTTTGATCTTTGAACAGTAAAGAGGTAAACAAAATAAAAAAAAGTTCCGTTCTTCCTCATGGTCCATATCTAACTTTGGTAAGAGTCAGTTCATCGAAATAGAAAATTTATGAAGAATTCAGTTGGAATAAATTTCCTACCATTTGTATTCCTTTTACTTTTTTTACTTTCAAAATACGAACACGGAAATAATTGAAATATTTCTTTGATTGAAAGAGTATTCTTCATATATATTTATTATTCATAGAATACATTACTCAACTAAAATCCAAGAGAATTTCGAAATGAAGATATTTTTAATTTCTATTTCAATTTAAAAATAAAATTTTAAATTGAAATAGTGAAATTTTAAATAAAAAAAACTTTGCCGAACGATCTATAAAAAAAAGTGATACTGTTTAGTTCCTAAACTCAATTAGTAGTACTTCTAGAGTCCACTCCTTCCCCATACTACTAGTGAAAGGGAAAACGTAAAGACTACCATTAAAGCAGCCCAAGCGAGATTTACTATATCCATGTGAATTATGTCCTCTATCTCTATGAAGGAATTATTCAATTATTGTTCACTAATAAATAATAGGGGAATCACTGGCGCAGAGTCAAAAAGTTATTCTGACCCAACACCGTT